TAAAGAAGAAAAGAAACTAATAGAAGTCGAAGACGCGGAATGGTAGTGAATAGAGAGAAAGATTCTTCTTATTTTCTTGTTCCTGAAAATATTCTACCTATCTCCTAGACGCCGTAGAGAATGGAGAATTTTCATGTCTTTCAATTCTCGTACTCGTAAAAGTTACGGAAGGAGACCCATCATTTTGCAATGAAAACAACATATAAAACTCTGGACAATTTCGAAATAAGGCCGAGCGTCTTAATACATAATGCAAAAAAATTCATTATTGGCCCACCATTGATTAGAAGATTTAGCTTGTATGAATCGCTATTGGTTTGATACGAATAATGGCAATCGTTTCAGTATGTTAAGGATACAGATGTATCCACAATTCATTTAGAGTTACTTAATAGCCTATTTCTTATACCATATCTCTATCCCGTGAAATTCTCGAGCCGAAAGATGGGTGCATATGCTGTGTTTCATTTTGCTAAATGATATCAATTAAATGGTGTATCAATTCCATAAATTGGATATAGCAATAAATAAAAAATAAATCAGCAAAATTCTTTCTAATATTTTAGATAGAAGAAATGTTTCTATCTAAAATATTAGAAAGAATGTACTCTTCTATCCAAATCCAATTTGCATCGATAAAATAAATCCAAATTCCAGCAGTAGATGAATAATTGCAAATTTTTGTGTGTACGAGATTAGAATAACTTCAAAATAACTGACATAATTTTTTATTTTTCCTGATCAGAAAAATATATGAAAAAGAAAGGAGGTAGAAAAATTTTGGGATTTATGGTTAAAGAAGAAAAAGAAGAAAACAGGGGTTCTGTTGAATTTCAAGTATTCAGTTTCACCAATAAGATACGGAGACTTGCTTCACATTTGGAATTACACAAAAAAGATTTTTCATCGGAAAGAGGTCTACGAATACTTTTGGGAAAACGTCGACGTTTACTGGCTTATTTGGCAAAGAAAAATAGAGTACGTTATAAGAAATTAATCAGTCAGTTGAATATTCGGGAGCAGTAATTTAATCGTTCCAATTTTTTTCTTATTTTCTTAGTAGTCTTCATAGTAGTCTTAGATTTTGCATTTTGATGAGCCTCGTTTTGAGGAATTCATGGAATAATCCATTTTCATGGAATAATGAATTAAGGAAGAAAGGATATGAGTCTACCGCTTACAAGAAAAGATCTCATGATAGTCAATATGGGCCCTCAACACCCATCAATGCATGGTGTTCTTCGACTGATCGTTACTCTCGATGGTGAAGATGTTATTGATTGTGAACCCATATTAGGCTATTTACACAGAGGAATGGAAAAAATCGCCGAAAATAAATAGATAATAGAGGAGGGAAATATAGAGATGGTAGAAGAGGATAGGAAGGGGGAGAGGATAGGATAGTTATTTAGACAAGGAACTCGTAAATTCCTTAAGTTAAGAAAGAAAAAAGAATAAAAACACGGATACATAACATAAAAAAAAGAATAAATAAGACGAGATTCGCCCCCCTCCTACATATTTAATTTCTTCTCCTATACAAAAACTAACAAGACCCACCCCATTGGTAATTCCATCAATGATACCCTTATCGAAAAACTCCGTTAGTTCGGTTAATCTTCTTATACCGAGGGTAAAGACCCTAGTATAGAAAATATCTATATAACCGCGATTATATGACCAACTGTATATCTTTTTTTTTACTTGATCGAAAAAGTACTTTTTCGGACTTTCCTTGTAAAAGGAATTTATTAAATTCAAATTCTGAAAAAAAGAATAAGCGGATCCATATAAGATATATGCTATGAATAAACCGAAGATAGCTAGACTTACGGAGGAAATAGCATTAGTAATAAATTCATATGAATTTATAGAAGAATTAGAACTTTCCTGAGTCAAGTTTATTGAGGGAGTTAACCACTTTGATAATAGGGTTAACTCTGCTATTCTATTATCCATTGCTCCATTATCAAAAGAGATTCCTATAAATCCAATGAATAAAGTAAAAAGCAGTAATATAACAAGAGGAAATAACATAGTATTTCCCGTTTCATGTGGGTAAGCAAAAGTGTTTTTAGCCCCAAAGGACGTACTAAAGCATCCTATCCTATTTCTTGTATTACCTTGCATTTTGGGTATATTTTGTGAAAAAAAAGAAACTCCACTTTTTGTTGTTGATAAAATGAAATCCCTATTAACTCCTTTGGGTATCTTTTTTCCCCATAAGGATATTGAATACAAGGAACCCTCTTTAGTGGTACTGTAATTTTGAAAATGAACGCGCAAATACCCATCAAATGTAAGTAAATATATCCGAAACATATAAAAGGCAGTTAATCCTGCAGTAAAGGAAGCTATTATTCCAAAAAAGGGCGAATACAACCAACTATTACTAAGAATCTCATCTTTGGACCAAAAGCAAGCAAGAGGTGGAATACCACAAAGAGAAAGTGTACCCCATAAAAAAGTGGTTCTTGTAATTGGAATGTATTTTCTTAAACCGCCCATAAGAACCATATTCTGACTTTTATCTGGTGAATATCCAACAAGAGGTTCCATTGAATGAATAACGGATCCGGATCCCAAGAACAATAAAGCTTTTGAATAAGCATGAGTGATCAAATGAAATAAAGCAGCTTGGTAAGAACCTATACCTAGAGCTAACATCATATAACCCAATTGAGACATTGTAGAATAGGCTAAGCTTCTTTTAATATCTCTCTGAGCAAGAGCTAAAGTAGCTCCTAAGAAGAGTGTTATTGTACCTACTAAAGAAATTAAAGTCATTATCAAAGGTAAAAATATGAAAAGAGGAAAAAGCCGAGCTAGAAGAAAAATCCCCGCAGCAACCATAGTTGCTGCGTGTATAAGAGCTGAAATGGGAGTGGGTCCTTCCATAGCATCGGGTAACCATACGTGAAGAGGGAATTGTGCGGATTTCGCAACTGCACCAAGGAATAATAAAAAAGCACATAAAGTAGTAAGTAAAGAGTTAATTCCATTATTAGGAATCCAGTTATTAGCTATTTTGAACAAATCCCTAAACTCTAAACTACCCGTTATCCAAAAAAAACCTAAAATTCCTAATAATAAACCAAAATCGCCTACACGATTAGTTACAAAAGCTTTTTGACAAGCACTCGCTGCGATTGGTCGTGTAAACCAAAAGCCTATCAATAAATAGGAACACATTCCCACGAGTTCCCAAAAAAAATAAATTTGTATCAAATTGGAGCTAGTAACCAATCCCAACATAGAAGTAGTGAAAAAACTTATATAAACAAAAAATCTCAAATATCCTTCATCGTGAGACATATAACCGTCACTATAAATAAGAACCAGGATTCCTACAGTAGTAATTAGTATTAACATAATAGAAGTAAGCGGGTCAATCAAGTATCCAAATTCTAAGGAAAAATCATTATTGATGGTCCAAGACCATAGATATTGATAGATAGAACTTCCATTTATTTGTTGAATAGACAGTTGAATTGAGAATACCATAGCTATACTTAAGAATAAAACACTAGGGAAAGCCCATATGCGACGAAGATTTTTTGTTGCTGTCGGAATAAAAAAAAGGCCAAACCCCATTGACATAATAACTGGAAGTGGGAGAAGAGGGATTACCCATGCATATTGATATGTATGTTCCATAAGAAAAGAAATTAAAATTTTTACTTGAAATTTTTCTATAAAATAAAATTGTTTCCGATTCACCAAACCAATTCTTATCTCTTTCTGAAGGAATAAATAAAAAGAATAATAAATAATAAAAAATACTGCAATTCTTCATTTTTGCTTATCTCAATGAGATAAGCAAAAATGAAGAATAGGTTTAATTGGTTAAATTTAAAAAGTTAATCAAATAACTTCGTTACCTAGTTATTACCTAAATAAGGATATTTATTAAAATACAAAAAAAGGTTACATTTTTTTACTTTCTATTAATTTTGATATTTATTTAAAACAAAGATGAAGCAGCTCTCTTGTTTCGTAACTGATTAAAGGAATTCCAATAAAATGAAAAGAAAACCCATGCGTGTTTATAATAAATTATCAAATAGTCGTTACTTCATATAGAACTGAAATCCTAATGACTATAATTACCTAAGTTTTAGAATGCCTTGTTTAAGAGACTCAGTATTTTTTGTTTTAATTGGAATTCCATTATGGAATACCATTCTGAACTTAATTAACTATTTGAATTTTCCCTTCTTTTTATCCACCCATCTTATATAGGGGATGGGCTTCCGTACCATATATCTATATATGGAGTATACTTGATATATAAATATCTATAAATAGATTTAAACGGGAAACCTTTCTATATATTCTATATTATTAAAACAAAGTATAAAATATATACAGAAATTTTTTTACTTAAATTTTGTCTAATCCGGATTAGACAAAATTTAAGTAAAAAAAAATTCAGAATTTGAGTATCTTTCAATATCTAAGTATAAATACGAAGAAAAAGAAGAAAGAAGATTTATTTGCGGCAATAGATGTCTTTCACATACAACTAGAAAAAAGTAATCTCCTTTTTGAATGGCAGTTCCAAAAAAGCGTACTTCAATGTCAAAAAAGCGTATTCGTAAAAATATTTGGAAGAAAAAGACTTATTTTTCCATAGTACATGCTTATTCTTTAGCAAAATCAAAATCATTTTCCAGCGGCAATGAGCATCCAAAACCAAAGGGGTTTTCTGGGCAACAAACAAATAAATAATAAGGTTTTGGAATAATCTGAATTGCCCTATCAAAAAATAATTCCAATTATTTAATATGAATAATTTGGATTAATTAATTAATTAATGTACTTTTATGTGTCGAATTACTCAACACAATATTCTTAGAACAAACCCCTCTGATATCTGCTATATGGAATAAAAATTTTGGTATACTGTGTGCTAAGTATTCTTTTCCTATCAATGATCAATGAACTTTTCATAATAGAATTCTCATATTTTTTTATGAGAATTCTATTATGAAAAGTGGAATATTTTTGCAATAGGACTTACCACTTCCATCCATTTTCTCCAAAATCATTTGAATTTCATCATTAATATAGAAACAAACCTTTTTTGATTTTATCCATTTTATTGAAATAATTTTCAAAATTTAAAGGAGAAACTAATTCAAAAAAAAATAAGTTCTATATTGCAACTTATAAAATAGGAGTTCCAATTCTTTCAAGCAGTGTTTCCATTAGGCAAAGTAAGAGTTTATTGTAAAAAAAAATAGCAACGATACTACTAAACGAAGTCTACTTTAATGAAGACTCTAATGTTTCTAAATTTTATGAACTTTCCCAATCTCGACGATTCACGAGATAATAGCTATTATTCTTTTAAGTTACCTATTACTTTAAGTTAGCCGCCATGGTGAAATTGGTAGACACGCTGCTCTTAGGAAGCAGTGCTCAAGCATCTCGGTTCGAATCCGAGTGGCGGCATTCTCGAAAAAGAATACAATAGATTATAAAATGGATTCAATTCGAAATTTACAATTTTGTAATGGGACCTTCCCCTTATGCTATTTGCAACTTTAGAACATATATTAACTCATATCTCCTTCTCAACCATTTCCATTGTGATTATGATTCATTTGATAACCTTATTAGTTCGTGAACTTGGGGGATTACGTGATTCGTCAGAAAAAGGAATGATAGTTACTTTTTTCTCTATAACAGGATTCCTAGTTTCTCGCTGGGCTTCTTCGGGACATTTTCCATTAAGTAATTTATATGAGTCGTTGATCTTCCTTTCATGGGCTCTGTATATTCTTCATACCATTCCTAAGATACAGAACTCTAAAAATGATTTAAGCACAATAACTACGCCAAGTACTATTTTAACGCAAGGCTTTGCCACATCGGGTCTTTTAACTGAAATGCATCAATCCACAATACTAGTACCTGCTCTCCAATCTCAGTGGTTAATGATGCATGTCAGTATGATGTTACTAAGCTATGCAACTCTTTTGTGCGGATCCTTATTATCTGCCGCTATTCTAATCATTCGATTTCGAAATAATTTTCATTTCTTTTCTAAAAAGAATAAAAATGTTTTAAATAAAACATTTTTATTTAGTGATTTCTATGCAAAAAGAAGTGCTTTAAAAAGCACCTCTATTCCTTCATTCCCAAATTATTACAAATATCAATTAATAGAGCGTTTGGATTCTTGGAGTTATCGTGTCATTAGTCTAGGATTTACCCTTTTAACCATAGGTATTCTTTGTGGAGCAGTGTGGGCTAATGAGGCGTGGGGATCCTATTGGAATTGGGATCCTAAGGAAACTTGGGCATTTATTACTTGGACCATATTTGCAATTTATTTACATAGTAGAACAAATCCAAATTGGAAGGGTACGAATTCTGCACTTGTAGCTTCGATAGGATTTCTTATAATTTGGATCTGCTATTTTGGTATAAATCTATTAGGAATAGGCTTACATAGTTATGGTTCGTTTATATTAACACCTAAATGATTAGATAAAATAAAACCTTCATGAAGGCATGAAGGTTTTTCCTTTTTTGTTTTATTTGAGAACCCCTTGAACGCCTTCTCAAAGGGTTCTCAAAAATTCAAGATAGATCTAATTAGACTTCTGCATTAATAGAGCAGACTAGTAAAAAAACCGATTTATTATTTAGGATAATAATTGGATAAGAGAGCCTCCACCCTATCAACGGATAGGGAGAGAACAAAATCTGGATAAATACCAATTCCTATTACTGGTAAAAAGATACAGATTAAAATAAAGAGTTCTCGTGGTCCAGAATCCACAAAATTTGCGTTTGGAACATTAAATAGCTTGTATCCATAGAACATCTGGCGTAACATAGATAATAAATAAATAGGAGTTAATATCATTCCTATTGCCATTACAAAAGTAATTAGAATTTTTGGCATTAACAGAAATTTTGGACTAGTAATTAGTCCAAAAAAGACTACTAATTCTGCGACAAAACCACTCATTCCTGGTAAGGCAAGAGAAGCCATTGAAAAGCTACTAAACATAGTAAAAATTTTTGGCATTGGGATAGATATTCCCCCCAGTTCTTCGAGATAAACAAGACGCATTCTATCAGAAGCCGTTCCTGCCAAGAAAAAAAGTGTAGCACCAATAAATCCATGGGATAATATTTGTAAAATAGCTCCATTGAGTCCAATGTTGGTTATGGAACCAATTCCTATAATTATGAAACCCATGTGAGATACAGAGGAATAGGCTATTCTTTTTTTGAAATTTCGCTGACCAAGAGAAGTTGAAGCTGCATAGATTATTTGGATCGCTCCTATTATTACTAACCAGGGCGAAAATAGATAATGAGCATGAGGTAACAATTCCATGTTGATCCGAATCAATCCATATGCTCCCATCTTTAATAAGATTCCCGCTAAAAGCATACATGTACTATAATGCGCTTCCCCATGGGTATCCGGTAACCACGTATGTAGGGGTATAATCGGCAATTTGACAGCATAAGCAATAAGGAAGCCAAAATATAAAAGTATTTCCAAGGTTGCAGGGTATGATTGATTAATTAATCTTTCCAAATCTAATCCTGGTTCGTTAGAACCATATAAGCCCATACCCAGAACTCCGATTAAGAAAAAGATGGAACCGCCTGCAGTATACAAAATAAACTTTGTAGCTGAATATAGACGCCTCTTTCCCCCCCACATGGATAAAAGTAAGTAAACAGGAATTAATTCTAACTCCCACATGATAAAAAAAAGTAAAAGGTCTCGCGAAGAAAATAATCCTATTTGACCACTATACATTGCGAGCATCAGGAAATAGAATAATCGCGAATTCCGGGTAACTGGCCAAGCTGCTAAAGTAGCTAAAGTAGTGATAAATCCTGTCAATAAAATAGATCCTAATGAAAGTCCATCGATTCCCAATCTCCAGTGGAAATCGAAGATATCTATCCATTTATAATCCTCCTTTAATTGGATTAAGGGATCCTCCAGTTGGAAATGATAACAGAATGCATAAGTCATTAGAAGGAATTCTAATAAACAAATAGATATAGTATACCACCTAACTATTTTGTTTCCCCTATGAGGTAAAAAGAAAATTAATGAACCTGCAAATATCGGCAAAATAACAAGTATTGTTAACCAAGGAAAATAACTCATGATAAAGTGATAAAGACAAGATACGTTTTGACCAGAAAAGCCTGTGCTCGATTATTTCGAGCACAGGCTTCTTCGGTAAAGAGGAATCAGACGATTCGAATGAAGTTTTTTGTAACGTATCAATAAGATAAAGCCATGCTACGGGTTGTTTCAGGCCCTAAATAAACGCGGACACTTAAAAAATCTGTCGGGCAAGCGGATTCACATCTCTTACAACCCACACAATCTTCGGTTCTCGGCGCGGAAGCTATTTGCTTGGCTTTACATCCATCCCAGGGTATCATTTCTAATACATCTGTTGGACAAGCTCGTACACATTGAGTGCATCCTATACATGTATCGTAAATTTTTACGGAATGTGACATTGGATCTATAAATTTTTCTTTTTAACATAAAATTTTTCGATCTGGTAAAAAGGAAATTAGTACTATATGAGTCATATGTATTGTAGACACCAGACGAAGCAATGGTTTATCCAAACTTCAAAAATAATAATCTATTTTTTAATCCGTTTGTGAGAAAGCGTGAAAAGAGCCAAGAGACTTGAATTTTGGACTTCAACAATCAGAATTATACTAATTGTACATATGAATTCGAATTAGCCAATAAATTGGCTATCGTTTTTTCAATATAAATTATTGCAATATTCAAATTGCAATATCAATGAATTATAAAAATTCCTTTAAGTGAAAAAAGAATACTATGGAATAACTTACTTAAAGAAAATTTATATTTTCAAATAATACTAAGAAAATAGTATAGTATTGATTTCTATTCATCTTAATATTCAATATTATTATATGTGCGCCTTTGTTTAGAGGATTGTATGTCTAATTATTAAAAAGTCCAATTATTTCATAGTCTAATTATTCAATAAATTAGATTGATTGATACGAGTGGATTTCCTATTACGATGGATAGAAGAAAGAATGGATAGTCCAATAGCGGCCTCAGCAGCCGCAAGGGCTATCACAAAAATTGCGAAAATGTCTCCTTTTAATTGGCGACTATCAAATAGATCAGAAAATGTTACGAGATTTAGATTAATTGAATTCAGTATAAGTTCAAGACATATTAGAGCTCTAACCATGTTTCGGCTTGTGATCAATCCATAGATACCAATCGAAAATAAATAGACACTCAAAAAAAGTACAAGCTCAAACATCATTAATTAACTCCTTATCAATCTCGATTCATTTCAATATGAGGACAAGAATTGAACCGATTCAATTAATTACAATATAACAATTACACAACAAAAGAGAAAAAAAAAGAAGGTATTTGTTGGCGGTAGACGGTTTTTACTAAATCAAAAGTGTGATTATTTAGTTATTTATTTTAGATTTGCAATTCTTATAATTTTTACTCTTTCTAAGTTTTATTATTGTCGAGCCATAGTAATTGCACCTATTAAAGAAACTAGAAGAATTATGGAAATGAGTTCAAATGGAAGATAAAAATTGGTTGCTAAATGAATCCCAATTTGTTGAACATTATTTATGAGACCCTGTTCTACTATTTGGTTTGATCTTGTAGTCCAAAGAATTCCATACCATGATGTATCTGGGATAGTAGTCATTAGTGAAAAAGCAATAGTTATACAAACGAGTGAAGTGAACCCATCTCCAATAGTCCAATAATTCTTATCTTTAGACCATTCTGAGCCATTTACGAACATTACAGCGAATATGATCAAGACATTTATGGCTCCCACATAAATAAGAAGTTGTGCCACAGCTACAAAGTAGGAATTTAATAAAAAATAGAATAAGGATATACAAACAAGAACTAATCCCAGCGAAAAGGCAGAATAAATGGGGTTGGTAAGTAATACTACTCCTAGACCCCCTAGTAGAAGAACAAATCCCCCAAATAGCATAAGAATCTCATGTATTGGCCCAGGTAAATCCATTATGGATAAAAAGAAATTAAAATAGTATAAAATTTTTCATGAACTGACTAAAACTAAAGGATTCAAGGAAGGAAAAAGGGATTAGGATATTTTTTTGTGTATAAGCTGTATAGTTAGAAATTATATCACGAAAATCTAGTCTTATTTAAAATAATAAAAAATTTCCAATAAGCAGTAGTTATTTGTTTTTCTTTATAGTTAGCAAAGGATTATTATATTTTTATAACAAAAAGAAAAAATACGAGTTTAGTAATCAGTAATCGTTCTTGAATTAGAGGATTTATATTCGTCTATTTTACTTTCAGTGAAATTCCTAATTGTTTGAATTGTGTAATCTTCCATTATGGAGATTGGTAACCGACTTAAAGCAATTTGATTGTAATTCAATTCATGACGATCATAAGTAGAAAGTTCATATTCTTCAGTCATTGATAAACAGCTTGTTGGACAGTACTCAACACAATTGCCACAAAATATACAAACTCCGAAATCAATACTATAATTAAGCAATTGTTTCCTTTTAATATCCTTTTCAAATCTCCAATCTACAAGGGGTAGATCTATCGGACATACCCGAACACATACTTCACAAGCAATACATTTATCAAATTCAAAGTGGATTCGCCCCCGGAAACGCTCTGGTGTAATTGATTTTTCGTAAGGGTAATGAATCGTTATAGGTAAACGATTTGTGTGGGATAAGGTAGTTATGAAACTTTGACCAATGTACCTTGTAGCACGTATTGTTTGTTGACCATAACTCATGAACCCAGTTACCATAGGGAACATATTCATTCTAAATATCTATGAAAAAGATATGTTTCTTTCTCTTGTTTGAGAGAGCCTTTGTGTTGAAAATATTCTTACTGTTATTGTATTATCTTATTTATAGTGAAACAAGTTGGGAAGAGGTTGTTAATAAGAGATTGCCCAGGGAAATAGGTAAAAGAAATTTCCATCCAAGATTTAATAACTGATCCATTCTCATCCTGGGTAAAGTCCATCTTATTGTGATAGAAATGAAGAGAAACAAATAAGCTTTAGTTAATGTAATAAAGATACCCATTGTTATTTCCAAAATTCCAACCGCGTTATTCATTTGGAAAAAATAAAAAAAAGATATATAGGGAATAGAGAAATTCCACCCGCCTAAGTAGAGAACTGTTACAAATAAAGAGGAAACTAATAAATTTAGGTAAGAAACAAGATAAAATAAACCATATTTTATACCCGAATATTCGGTTTGATAACCTGCTACTAATTCTTCTTCTGCTTCTGGTAAATCAAAGGGTAATCTTTCACATTCTGCCAAAGAAGAAATTAGAAAAACCATAAAACCTATAGGCTGACGCCAAATATTCCATCCAAAAAAACCATATTTAGATTGTGCTTCAACTATATCAACTGTACTTGAACTGTTAGATAATCATAGTCGATGATAACATTACAGTTCCCACCGCTATTCCAAAACCGTACATGAAACCTTAGCTTCATACGGCTTCTCTATGATCAGAAAAAAAAAAGAGAGGACTGTTTCCTTTCATTATTAGCCCCGGGGCGTAAATAGAATTAGGTAAAATAAAATATATTGGAAAGTCCTAAATTAGACCAAAGGAATTCTGTCTGCTAGAATAAGAAAAAGCGCTTCTGAATTGATCTCATCCTTTATAATATAATAAATTTTTTTCTTTGTTCAGTAATAACTTAATCTTGGAATAAAACACTTGTTATAGAAATGAAATTAACAAATGAAAAGATTTGGGCATTAGTTTATGAGGAATTCCGTATGAATATGGATAGAGGAAGGAAATAATTCAAATTTTTTTGTATTGCACTCCATATCTTTTGTCCTACTCTTCTTTCCCTGGGTAGGGGGTATTTAAAAAGCAAAAAGGGATAAAGGGTTAATTCGTTCTTTATAGCCATTTCCTTAACAAGTGAATAGGAGCATACTCTGGATCGGAATCTGAATGAAGAAAGTACTACTTGAGAATTTCCACTAATTTCAAGTCCTTATTACGATTCCTTTTATGGGGCAAAATATCTAATGTCTTAGATTCCCCATTACTAATCCTTTATGTACTTTAGTGTTCCTAACCCTTCACTAACTTTTGATGGATTCTTCTTATGATTATAAGTTATAGTAATAACTAGAAATATTTTAGTAATGTAATTCCATAGCGCAAATCCTTTATTCTTGCCCGCTTCAAGATATGATGAATAATTAAAAAAAATCAACCTTGGGATAAAGAGTTTACACTGCTTATGTTTACTTCAATTTTTTCTTGTACGTAGGAAATGAGATTTTTTCTTTTTACTACAAATTTATAAGCTGTTTTGTTTCACTCATATAGCTATCTAGTTTCACTTATCAACTCGAATACAGAATAAGAAAAGGGAGATAAATAGTTAATGGATTTTAGAGGAAAAAGATCCTATTTTAACGAATCACACGTAGAGATATTGCTAGCACACAAAAAGTTAATGGTATTTCATAACTAATGGATTGAGCAGCAGCTCGTAGACCGCCTGAAAAAGAATATTTATTATTTGAGCTATATCCTGCCATAAGAAGACCAATAGGAGCAATACTTGAAATGGCAATCCATAAAAAAACACCAATGCTAAGATCGGCTAAAACAAAATGATATCCCAAAGGGATAACTAAAAAACTTAATAAAATTGATATGACTGCTATAGAGGGTCCAACGCTAAATAAAGGAATATCTCCTCGGGATGGTAGAATATCTTCTTTAAAAAGTAGCTTAGTCCCATCTGCTATAGCTTGAAGCAGTCCCAAGGGGCCAGCATATTCAGGGCCAATACGTTGTTGTATCGATGCAGATATTTCTCTTTCTAACCACACAATTACGAGTACCTCTATTGTGATTCCCAAAAGGAGGCTCAAAATGGGTAGAATCGATATGAGTCCATAGACTTCTTTTAATAATTCTGATTTCGAAAAAGAATTGATAGTTTCTATTTCTACCCTATCTATTATCATTTCAACGGTCAACTTCCCCCATAATGATATCTATACTACCTAATATCGTCATGATATCAGCCAATTTCATTTTTTTAACTAGCTGAGGGAGAATTTGTAAATTAATAAAACCGGGTGGACGAATTTTCCATCTCCAGGGGAAAAGGCTATCATCTCCTACTAGATAAATTCCTAATTCACCTTTTGGGGCTTCCACTCTTACATAAAGCTCTTGCTTTGACAATTCAAAATTGGGTGAAGGTTTTTTACCAAGAAATCTATATTCAAAATCATTCCATTCGGAATTCTTTGCTTTCTTAAAGCGTCGGACTTCTAAATTCTCATAAGGTCCTCCAGGAATTTTTTCTACAGCTTGTTGAATTATTTTGATGGACTCTCTCATTTCACTGATTCGTACTAAATAGCGAGCTAACGAATCCCCTTCTTTTTGCCATTGGACTTTCCAATCAAATTGGTTGTAAGACTCATAAAGATCTACTTTACGAAGATCCCATTGTATTCCCGAAGCTCGTAACATCGGTCCCGATAAGCCCCAATTTACTGCTTCTTCTCCGCTAATAAAACCTACTCCCTCAACTCGCTCCAAAAAAATGGGATTCTGTGTAATAAGTTGTTGATATTCAACAATTCCGCGTAAAAAATAATCACAGAAATCTAAACATTTATCGATCCATCCATAAGGTAGATCTGCAGCTACTCCTCCGATGCGAAAGTAATTGTGCATCATTCGCATACCTGTAGCAGCTTCAAATAGATCGTATATCAATTCTCTCTCTCTAAAAATATAGAAAAAAGGAGTCTGTGCCCCGAGATCTGCCATAAAAGGCCCAAGCCATAACAAGTGAGAAGCTATACGGCTCAACTCTAACATAATTACCCTAATATAACTGGCTCTTTGGGGTATTTGAATATTCTCTAAGAATTCTGGTGCATTTACTGTTATTGCTTCCGTAAACATAGTAGCTAAATAATCCCACCGTGTTACATAAGGTAAGTATTGTATAATAGTTCGGTTTTCGGCGATTTTTTCCATTCCTCTGTGTAAATAGCCTAATATGGGTTCACAATCAATAACATCTTCACCATCGAGAGTAACGATCAGTCGAAGAACACCATGCATTGATGGGTGTTGAGGGCCCATATTGACTATCATGAGATCTTTTCTTGTAAGCGGTAGACTCATATCCTTTCTTCCTTAATTCATTATTCCATGAAAATGGATTATTCCATGAATTCCTCAAAACGAGGCTCATCAAAATGCAAAATCTAAGACTACTATGAAGACTACTAAGAAAATAAGAAAAAAATTGGAACGATTAAATTACTGCTCCCGAATATTCAACTGACTGATTAATTTCTTATAACGTACTCTATTTTTCTTTGCCAAATAAGCCAGTAAACGTCGACGTTTTCCCAAAAGTATTCGTAGACCTCTTTCCGATGAAAAATCTTTTTTGTGTAATTCCAAATGTGAAGCAAGTCTCCGTATCTTATTGGTGAAACTGAATACTTGAAATTCAACAGAACCCCTGTTTTCTTCTTTTTCTTCTTTAACCATAAATCCCAAAATTTTTCTACCTCCTTTCTTTTTCATATATTTTTCTGATCAGGAAAAATAAAAAATTATGTCAGTTATTTTGAAGTTATTCTAATCTCGTACACACAAAAATTTGCAATTATTCATCTACTGCTGGAATTTGGATTTATTTTATCGATGCAAATTGGATTTGGATAGAAGAGTACATTCTTTCTAATATTTTAGATAGAAACATTTCTTCTATCTAAAATATTAGAAAGAATTTTGCTGATTTATTTTTTATTTATTGCTATATCCAATTTATGGAATTGATACACCATTTAATTGATATCATTTAGCAAAATGAAACACAGCATATGCACCCATCTTTCGGCTCGAGAATTTCACGGGAT